GCACAACCAAAAAAATATTCCGAGGATCTACAAGAAGATCAAAAAATACGAAATTGTATCAAGAATTATGTACAAAAAAATATGAAAATATCTTCTAGTGTCGAGGGAATTGCATGGATAAAGATTCAAAAAAGAATCGACTTGATTCAAGTCATAATCTATATGGGATTCCCAAAGTTATTAATAGAACCTCGAAAAATAGAAGAATTACAGATGAATGTACAAAAAGAACTTAATTCTGTGAACCGGAAACTTAACATTGCTATTAAAAGAATTGCAAATCCTTATGGACACCCTAATATTCTGGCAGAATTTATAGCCGGACAATTAAAAAATAGAGTTTCATTTCGTAAAGCAATGAAAAAAGCTATTGAATTAACTGAACAGGCAGGTACAAAAGGAATTCAAATACAAATTGCAGGGCGTATCGACGGAAAAGAAATTGCACGTGTCGAATGGATCAGAGAAGGTAGGGTGCCCCTACAAACCATTCGAGCTAAAATTGATTACTGTTCCTATACAGTTGGAACTATCTATGGGGTATTAGGTATCAAAGTTTGGATATTTATAGATGAGAAATAATAATCCTTTACTTGACTTATCTTTAGATCTATCGGGTACATAGAACAAAAAATAAAAAAAAAAAATTCTTTCATTTTTTTTCTGTTAAAGCAAAAAAAAATGAATAATTCTATAAGGTTGAATAAAAATTCCATTAATCATTTGATTTGATATAATTGCTATGCTTAGTGTGTGACTCGTTGGTTTTTTAGGGTTAGATTCAAAAAAAAAATAGACCAACCCATAGTATGAACTAATAACCAACCCATCGTTTCGCTTTATCTGGATATAAAGAACCAGTCGAGATATGATATATTGGTCATATCAGTGTAGCAACTGAAATCGTTTTTGGATAAAAAAAAAAGAAAAACCAATTTGATTAGGAGTTGTGAAACAATAAAAGTAAAGTATATGGATAAATGGAAGGGTGAGAGAAAGAGAGAAAAAAAAAATATATCAATGATATAAATATAGAATTCCAATATGTAAGGTCTATGATTCATTTCATAAAGGGAAATGTAATAAAGCATTAATACTGATTGATCCCTAATTAAACAAAATTGTTCATAGAACAAAAAAATCAAGAGCCCCGAGTCAATAAAAACTGAGAGGATTGACTCAAGACCCAATTTCATTTAGGAGCTCCGTTGTAGAATTCAGACCTAACCATTAATCGCAAAGCGGTGGGAACGACAGAACCTGTGAGTGCATAAGATTCTATTGAAAACGAATCCTAATGATTTATTGGGTAGGATGGCGGAACGAACCAGGAACCAATTCATTTATTCTGAAAAGTCATGTGATAAACTAATCCTATAAAACTGAATTTAAAGAGTAAATATTCGCCCGCGAAAATTTTTATTTTTTTGATTTTGAAATTTTAGTCAATCCGATATGATAATAAAAGGCAAAACAAAATCAAAATTTGTTATAACCTTATAATAAAACGCAATTTTCTATAAATATAAATCGAATACATGTTTAGTTAGATCTCAAAAAGATATAAAAATTTCTAATGGATTATCAAAGACTCTCATGATTCAATATATTGAAACAATATATTATGCATTAACGACATGAACGACATGATTAAACACATGTATATTATTTTATAATTGTTTCCTTCGCGAGGAGCTGGATGAGAAGAAACTCTCATGTCCGGTTCTGTAGTAGAGATGGAATTAATAATTAATAAAAAACCCTCAACTATAACCCCAAAAGAACCCGATTCCGTAAACACCATAGAGGAAGAATGAAAGGAATATCTTATCGAGGTAATCGTATTTGCTTCGGTAAATATGCCCTTCAAGCACTTGAACCCGCTTGGATCACATCTAGACAAATAGAAGCGGGGCGACGAGCAATGACACGAAACGCACGCCGCGGCGGAAAAATATGGGTACGTATATTTCCAGACAAACCAGTTACAGTAAGACCTACAGAAACACGTATGGGTTCGGGAAAAGGATCTCCCGAATATTGGGTAGCTGTCGTTAAACCAGGTAGAATACTTTATGAAATGAGTGGGGTAGCCGAAAATATAGCCAGAAAGGCTATTTCAATAGCGGCATCCAAAATGCCTATACGAACTCAATTCATTATTTCAGGATAGAAATGTAGAACCAAAAGAAAGAGGTTTTTTGGATGAAAAAAAAACAATTGCAGGTTTCTTTTTTTGTTTTGAATAAACAACATTTCTTTTTTTTTTTTACTTCGCCCTTTGCTTTGCATTGAAAAAACGAATAAAAAATGATATGATTCAACCTCAAACCCATTTGAATGTAGCGGATAACAGCGGAGCCAGAAAATTGATGTGTATTCGAATCATAGGAGCTAGTAATCGACGATATGCTCATATTGGTGACGTTATTGTTGCTGTAATCAAGGAAGCAATACCAAATACACCGCTAGAAAGATCAGAAGTGATCAGAGCTGTAATTGTACGTACTTGTAACGAACTCAAACGCGACAACGGTATGATAATACGATATGATGACAATGCTGCGGTTCTTATTGATCAAGAAGGAAATCCAAAAGGAACTCGAATTTTTGGCGCAATCGCCCGGGAATTAAGACAATTAAATTTCACTAAAATAGTTTCGTTAGCACCTGAAGTATTATAAGATGAGATGAGACCATAATACAGTTTTATAGTATTTGAATGAAATTGATTAATTAGTAGATTGTTTGTGTCTCATGTATATGCCTTTAATAATTCAGAAAAAAAAAGAGCATGTTGATTATATCAAAATTCGGGGACAACAAAAATCGTAGTTTATTATGAGTAAAGATACTATTGCTAATATATTAACCTCTATACGAAATGCTGACATGAATAAAAAAAGAACAGTTCGAATACCATATACTAACATCACTGAAAACATTGTTAAAATCCTTTTACGAGAAGGTTTTATTGAAAACATGAGGAAACATCAGGAAAGCAACAAATACTTTTTGGTTTTAACCCTACGACATAGAAGGAATAGGAAAGGACCATATAAAACTGTTTTAAATTTAAAACGGATCAGTCGACCCGGTCTACGAATCTATTCTAACTATCAACGAATCCCTAGAATTTTAGGCGGAATGGGGATTGTAATTCTTTCTACTTCGCGGGGTATAATGACAGGCAAAGAGGCTCGACTAGAAGGAATCGGTGGAGAAATTTTGTGCTATATATGGTAATCTTTCTGATATCCGAATTATATAATTATATCCAGAACTTTCCTATTTGTGAAAAAAAAAGAAAAGAGAAGGGGCTGGTTTCTAATAGAATATCACGCCTCCCACATTAATTGATCCCTCAAGTGAAAGAACAAAAAAGGTTCATAAAGGTTTCATTTCTGAACCACTTCCCAACGGTATACTCTGGGTTCTGTTATATAATGAGAATCTGATTCTAGGTTATGTTTCAGGAAGGATTCGGCATAATTTTTTTATCCACATACTATCAGTAGATAGAGTCAAAATTGAGGAAAGTGATTATGATTCAACCGGAGAACGTATAGTTGATCGACTCTGAAACAAAGATGATTAGTAATTAGGTGGTTTTCTCCATTTTCCCATTCATTTCGTAGAGATACAACTCAAAATTAAAAATTTCAAGAAACTTATTTTCTTCCAATAAAGAGATTCAGAATTAAGTTAAGGAATGAGAAATATGAAAATAAGAGCCTCCGTTCGTAAAATTTGTGAAAAATGTCGACTGATCCGTAGACGAGGACGAATTATAGTAATTTGTCCCAACCCAAGACATAAACAAAGACAAGGATAATTTTTAGAAAATAAGGGGGGGAGAGGGGAGACTCTAGAAATCTAAAGGAACAAATGTTCAAATAAATAAATAAAGGATCTGTTTTGACATGAAATGGATATATCCATATATCTCTGACTTAGATTTATGAGATGATAAAATATGGCAAAACCTATACCAAGAATTGGTTCACGTAAGAATAGACCTATGGGTTCACGTAAAAATGCGCGTAGAATACCAAAGGGAGTTATTCATGTTCAAGCAAGTTTCAACAATACTATCGTGACTGTTACAGATGTACGGGGGCGGGTAGTTTCTTGGTCCTCCGCCGGTACTTGTGGATTCAAGGGTACAAGAAGAGGGACACCATTCGCCGCTCAAACCGCAGCAGGAAATGCTATTCGGACAGTAGTGGATCAAGGTATGCAACGAGCAGAAGTCATGATAAAAGGCCCGGGTCTCGGAAGAGATGCGGCATTAAGGGCTATTCGTAGAAGTGGTATACTATTAAGTTTCATACGAGATGTAACCCCTATGCCACATAATGGCTGTAGGCCCCCTAAAAAAAGACGTGTGTAAAAATAAACATTAAACATTGAAGATATTTCAAGAGAAATAAATAATTCAATGATTTGATCAAATAATATTACTATGGATCAAGAGAAAGTAATAGTATCTACTCGGACACTACAGTGGAAATGTGTTGAATCAAGAGCAGACAGTAAGCGTCTTTATTATGGACGCTTTATTCTGGCTCCACTTATGAGAGGCCAAGCCGATACAATAGGCATTGTAATGCGAAGAGCTTTGCTTGGAGAAATAGAAGGAACATGTATCACACGCGCAAAATCCGATAAAATACCCCATGAATATTCTACCATAGTAGGTATTCAAGAATCCATACATGAAATTTTAATGAATTTGAAAGAAATTGTATTGAGAAGTAATCTGTACGGAACACGTGATGCGTCTATTTGTGTTAAGGGTCCTGGATATGTAACTGCTCAAGATATCATCTTACCATCTTCGGTGGAAATCGTTGATAATACACAGCATATAGCTAACCTAACAGAACCAATTAATTTGTGTATTGAATTACAAATCGAGAGGAATCGCGGATATCGTATAAAAACGCCAAATAACTTTCAAAACGGAAGTTATCCTATAGATGCTGTATTCATGCCTG